TATACGCCCTCTGGTTGAATCATAACGACTTACTTCAATTTTGACTCTATCGCCTGGCAGTATCCGTATAAAACTACGTCGGATCTTTCCCGAAACATAACCTAGAATCAGATTTTCGTTATCTAAACGAACCCGGAACATACCATTGGGAAGCGATTCCGTAATTAAACCCTCATGAATCCATTTTTGTTCTTTCATTCCAGGTAAAACCCCCGTGAAGTATCAACTAATGGAGGAGGAACGATATTAGACAACCGGTCCCTTTTCTGTTTTTTTTCACAAATAGGAAGTTTCGAATCCAATTCGGATATTAGAAGGATTACCATATATAACACAAAATTTCTCCGCCGATTCTTTCTAGTCGAGCCTCTCGGTCTGTTATTATACCTCGAGAAGTAGAAAGAATTACAATCCCCATCCCGCCTAAAATTCTAGGAATTCGTTGATAGTTAGAATAGATTCGTAGACCAGGTCGACTGATCCGTTTTAAATTTAAAACGTTTCTATAAGGCCTTTTCCTATTCCTTCTATGTCGTAGGGTTAAAACTAAAAAATATTTGTTGTTTTCTCGATGTTTTCTCACGTTTTCGATAAAACCTTCTCGTAAAAGTATTTTAACAATATTTTCAGTGATATTAGTAGATGCTATTCGAACCACTCTTTTTCTATCCATATCAGCATTTCGTATACAGGTTATTATGTCAGCAATAGTATCCCTACCCATGATGAATTAAAATTAATGGTGCCTCAAAATTTTGATATAATCAACATGTTTTTCTTGTTTTTTTTACTTATTTGTTTATGAATATGAATTATTAAAGGTATATGCGTGAGACATAATCTACTAATTAATCTGAATCTATTTCTGAATCTATTTCTTTTAAATACCCTACTATAACCATATCATGGTCTCATTTTATATTTATAATACCTCGGGAGCTAATGAAACTATTTTAGTAAAATTTAACTGTCTCAATTCCCGGGCAATCGCACCAAAAACTCGAGTTCCTTTTGGATTTCCTTCTTGATCAATGACAACTGCAGCATTGTCATCATATCGTATTATCATACCGTTGTCACGTTTGAGTTCTTTACAAGTACGTACAATTACAGCTCTGACCACTTCTGATCTTTCGAGGGGCATATTTGGCACTGCTTCTTTGATCACAGCAACAATAACGTCACCAATATGAGCATATCGACGATTGCTAGCTCCTATGATTCGAATACACATCAATTCTCGAGCCCCGCTGTTATCCGCTACATTCAAATGGGTCTGAGGTTGAATCATATCATTTTTTTTTTTAATCTGTTCTTTCAATGCAAAGCAAAGGGCGAAGAAAAAAAAGAAATATTGTTTGTCCAAAAAAAGAAACCTGTGCCTGCGATTTTTTTTTTAATCCCCAAGACCTATTTCCTTTGATTCTCCATTTTTATCCCGAAATAATGAATTGAGTTCGTATAGGCATTTTGGACGCTGCTATTGAAATAGCTTTTCTGGCTATATTTTCTGTTACTCCACCCATTTCATAAAGTATTCGACCTGGTTTAACAACAGCTACCCAATATTCAGGGGATCCTTTCCCCGAACCCATACGTGTTTCTGCGGGTCTTACTGTAATCGGTTTGTCTGGAAATATACGTACCCAGATTTTTCCACCACGACGTGCATTTCGTGTCATTGCTCGTCGACCTGCTTCTATTTGTCTAGATGTGATCCAAGCGGGTTCAAGTGCCTGAAGAGCATATTTACCGAAACAAATATGATTACCTCGATAAGATATTCCCTTCATTCTTCCTCTATGTTGTTTACGGAATCTGGTTCTTTTGGGGTTATAGTTGATGGTTGATTCTGAATTCCATCTCTACTACAGAACCGGACGTGAGAGTTTCTTCTCATCCAGCTCCTCGCGAATAAAAGGATTCAAAAATCTTTAATTGAAATTAAGATATAATTTGAATGAAGATATACATGTATTTAATGAGTAATACCCTGAATCATGGATTTCGTCTAATCTATATCAAATCTATTAGTAATTTGTATCTCTTGTTTGTATAGATAACTAAACATATTATTTCTATTTTTTGATAGATAATATTGTATTGGTTTTTATAATCTTATAACGAATCTTTATTTTGTTTTGCCTTTTATCGTATTGGATTGGATTGATCCAAATTTAGCAATCCAATAAAATCAAGTTTTCGCGGGCGAATATTTACTCTTTCAATCTCTATTTCAGTTGTAGGGTTAGCTCATGACTTTTCCGAATAGATGAATTGGTCTCCGGTTCGTTCCGCCATCCCGATCAATGAATCATTAGAATTCGTTTTCAATAGAATTTTTTGGATTCACAGATTCCATCGTTCCCATCGCTTCTTACTTAATGGTTAGGCCTGAATTCTACAATGGAGCTCATAATGAAATTTGTTCTTGAGTCAATTTTCTCAGTCTTTATTGGCTCGAAGCTCTTTATTTTTTTGTTCTATGAGCAGATTCATT